GATATATATCTGGGCTCGAGGTGCATTGCCACTCGAAATCAAGATCTTGGGGTTGGGCTGGTCAATCGATTCATAACCTTTAGAGCACAACCAATATTGATTCGAACCCCCTTTACTTGTAGGAGTGCATCTTGGATCTGTCGATTATGTTATGGACGGAGTCCTACTCACGGTGACTTGGTAGAATTGGGAGAAGCTGTAGGTATTATTGCGGGACAATCCATTGGAGAACCTGGTACTCAACTAACATTAAGAACTTTTCATACTGGTGGAGTATTCACAGGGGGTACTGCAGAACATGTACGAGCTCCTTCTAATGGAAAAATCAAATTTAATGAAGATTTGGTTGATCCCACACGTACGCGTCAATATAGAAATTATTGTACGTCAAATAACATCAAAAGTATTGGTTTCAGAAGACGGAATGTCTAATGTTTTTTTACCCGGCGAACTCATTGGATTGTTGCGGGCAGAACGAATGGGGCGTGCTTTGGAAGAAGCGATATGTTACCGAGCCCTATTATTGGGAATAACGAGAGCATCTCTAAATACGCAAAGTTTTATATCCGAAGCGAGTTTTCAAGAAACTGCTCGAGTTTTAGCAAAAGCTGCTCTCCGAGGTCGTATCGATTGGTTGAAAGGTCTAAAAGAAAACGTTGTTCTGGGGGGGATGATACCCGTCGGTACGGGATTCAAAAGATTAGTACACCGTTCAAGGAAACAGAAGAGTATTCCTTTCAAAACAAAAAAGAAGAATCTATTCGAAGGGGAAATAAGAGATCGTTTTTTTTACCACAGAGAATTATTTACATCTTGTGTTTCAAAGAATTTCCATGATACATCAAAATAATTATTTATGGGATTGAAGGATTTGTAAGAACAGACTCAACCCTTTGAATTATCTGTATTTTTGATGGTCATTTAATTTTTATAAATTGAGTAATAAAATAATCAAGATAGTAACGAATAGAAAGAAATTCAAGGCTTGGATTGTGTATCTGTATCAATGATCAATCCGCGGTAGAAGAGAAGGTTCCGTCGGAACAATTATTTATTTCAAGATACCTCATCTCTTTTTTGAAATAAAAAAAAGAGGAAGTGTGGGGAGAAATGACAAGAAGATATTGGAACATCACTTTGGAAGAAATGATGGAAGCGGGAGTTCATTTTGGTCATGGTACTAGGAAATGGAATCCTAGAATGTCGCCTTATATCTCTGCAAAACGTAAAGGTATTCATATTACAAATCTTACTAGAACTGCTCGTTTTTTATCAGAAGCTTGTGATTTAGTTTTTGATGCAGCAAATAGAGGAAAACAATTTTTAATTGTTGGGACAAAAAATAAAGCAGCTGATTCAGTAGCACGGGCTGCAATACGGGCTCGATGTCATTATGTTAATAAAAAATGGCTTGGGGGTATGTTAACCAACTGGTCCACTACCGAAACGAGACTTCATAAGTTCAGAGACTTGAGAATGGAAGAAAAGACGGGTAGACTCGCCCGTCTTCCAAAGAGAGATGAAGCCATGTTGAAAAGACAATTATCTCACTTGCAAACATATCTGGGTGGGATTAAATATATGACAGGGTTACCTGATATTGTAATCATTGTGGATCAGCAAGAAGAATATACAGCCCTTCGAGAATGTATTACTTTGGGAATTCCAACAATTTGTTTAATCGATACAAATTGTGACCCCGATCTCGCAGATATTTCGATTCCGGCAAACGATGACGCTATCGCTTCAATCCGATTAATTCTCACAAAATTAGTATTCGCAATTTGTGAGGGACGTTCTAGCTATATAAGAAATCTTTGATTCATACTAAAATCAAAAATTATTTCGTGAACTCTATAATTCTTATAATTACTATTTACTTTACTAGGTAGACAAGTCGAGAAATAAATGGTTGAATCAAAATAATTTCATTTCAAGTTATATTTCTGTCAGAGGACGACAATATGAATGTTCTATCATGTTCAATCAATAAACTAAGGGGATTATACGAACTATCTGGTGTGGAAGTAGGTCAACATTTCTATTGGCAAATAGGGAGTTTCCAAGTCCATGGCCAAGTACTTATTACTTCTTGGGTTGTAATTGCTATCTTATTAGGTTCAGCCATTATAGCTGTTCGGAATCCACAAACCATTCCGACAGACGGTCAGAATTTTTTCGAATATGTCCTTGAATTTATTCGAGACGTGAGCAAAACTCAGATTGGAGAAGAATATCGCCCCTGGGTTCCGTTTATTGGAACTATGTTTCTATTTATTTTTGTTTCGAATTGGTCAGGGGCTCTTTTACCTTGGAAATTAATACAGTTACCTCGTGGGGAGTTAGCCGCACCCACGAATGATATAAATACTACTGTTGCTTTAGCTTTACTCACGTCAGTGGCATATTTCTATGCGGGTCTTACAAAAAAAGGATTAGCTTATTTTGGTAAATATATTCAACCAACTCCCATTCTTTTACCCATTAACATCTTAGAAGA